ATTTTGTCATCATCTAATTGTTTTCAAATGGGTCCATTCAACGATGTAAAATATTACAATGATGTAATAAAAAAAGAATCAATGAAAAGAGATAGTCTAATTCCAATTAGGAATTCCTTGGGACCTTTAGGATTAGGAAGAACCCCTCAAATTGCGCATTTTTATTCATTTTACCATTTAATAACTTATAATCAGATCTCGGTAACTAAATATTTACAACTTGACAATTTCAAACAGACTTTTCAAGTGCTTAAATATTATTTAATGGATGAAAATGGTAGGGTTTCTATTTATAGTAATCCCGATCCGCGCGGTAACATCGTTTTGAATCCATTCAATTTGAATTGGAATTTTCTCCATCATAATTATTGTGAAGAAGCGTCTAGAATAATTAGCCTTGGGCAGTTTATTTGTGAAAATTTATGTATAGCCAAAAACGGACCGCACTTAAAATCGGGTCAAGTTCTAATTGTTCAAGTTGACTCTGTAGTAATAAGATCAGCTAAAGCTTATTTGGCCACTCCGGGAGCAACCGTTCATGGCCATTATGGAGAAATCCTTTACGAAGGAGATACATTAGTTACATTTATATATGAAAAATCGAGATCTAGGGATATAACGCAAGGTCTTCCAAAAGTGGAACAAGTGTTAGAAGTGCGTTCGATTGATTCAATATCGATGAACCTAGAAAAGAGAATTGAGGGTTGGAACAAGAGTATAACAAAAATTATTGGAATTCCTTGGAGATTCTTGATTGGTGCTGAGCTAACTATAGTGCAAGGGCGTATCTCTTTGGTTAATAAGATCCAAAAAGTTTATAGATCTCAGGGGGTGCAGATTCATAATCGACATATAGAAATTATTGTGCGTCAAATAACATCAAAAGCGTTGGTTTCAGAAGAGGGAATGTCTAATGTTTTTTCACCCGGAGAACTGATTGAATTGTTGCGGGCGGAACGAACAGGGCGCGCTTTGGAAGAAGCGATCTGTTACCGAGCTATCTTATTGGGAATAACGAAAGCATCTCTAAATACTCAAAGTTTTATATCCGAAGCAAGTTTTCAAGAAACTGCTCGAGTTTTAGCAAAAGCCGCTCTCCGGGGTCGTATCGATTGGTTGAAAGGTCTGAAAGAGAACGTTGTTCTAGGGGGGATGATACCCGTTGGTACGGGATTCAACGGATTAGTGCAACGTTCAAGGCAACATACCAACATTCCTTTGGAAACCAAAAACAATAAACTATTCGAGGCAGAAATGCGAGATATTTTGTTCCACCACAGAGAATTATTTTATTTTTTCATTTCAAGGAATTTACACGATACACTGAGACAATCATTTCGAGGGTTGAATGATTCCTAAGAGCGGATTCACCCCCTTTCTTTTTAGCTATTTGTATTTGCGGTCATTTTTTTTTTTATTTTTATTTGGTATATAGTAATAAAGATAATAAAATAACAAATAGAATAGAAAGAAATTAATATTAATGGTTTGAATCGTGTATCAATGGCCAATATCCGTTAGAGGTAGAAACGAAGGTTCCATCGGAACAATTATTTATTTCTATTTCAGGGCACCTCATCTCTCTTTTTTTTAATAAAAAGAAAGGAGGTGTGGATAAATAAATGACAAGAAGATATTGGAACATCCATTTGGAAGAAATGATGGAAGCAGGAGTTCATTTTGGTCATGGTACTAGTAAATGGAATCCTAGAATGGAACCTTATATCTCTTCAAAGCGTAAAGGTATTCATATTATAAATCTTATTAGAACTGCCCGTTTTTTATCAGAAGCTTGTGATTTAGTTTTTGATACAGCAAGTAGGGGAAAGCAATTCTTAATTGTTGGTACCAAAAATAAAGCAGTCGATTCAGTAGCACGGGCTGCAATAAGGGCACGTTGTCATTATGTTAATAAAAAATGGCTAGGCGGTATGTTAACGAATTGGTATACTACGGAAACGATACTTCATAAGTTCAGGGACTTGAGAACGGAACAAAAGATGGGGAGACTCAATCGTCTTCCGAAAAGAGATTCAGCTATGTTGAAGAGACAATTATCTCACTTGCAAACATATCTGGGCGGGATCAAATATATGACTGGATTACCCGATATTGTAATAATCGTTGATCAGCAAGAAGAATATACGGCTCTTCGAGAATGTATGATTTTGGGAATTCCAACGATTTGTTTAATCGATACAAATTGTGACCCAGATCTCGCTGATATTTCGATCCCAGCAAATGATGACGCGATAGCTTCAATCCGATTAATTCTTAACAAATTAGTATTTGCAATTTGTGAGGGTCGTTCTAGTTATATACGAAATCCTTGATTCATATTAATAATGAATAATAAAATAAAAAAATTCTTTTGGGAACTCCATAGATTTAGGAAATCGGTTATGATTCCTAAAAGAGATACAAGTAACTAGGGATATTATGTAATTAATTGGTATACAAATATATATAAGTCAACTAGGCAAGTCGAAAAAAGAGAAGGTTGAATCCAAATAATTCTTTTTAAAGTTCTATTTTTTTCAGAGGGCAATATGAATGTTCTATTATGTTATATCAACACACTAAAAGGCTTATACGATATATCCGGTGTGGAAGTCGGCCAACATTTCTATTGGAAAATAGGAGGTTTTCAAGTCCATGCCCAAGTAATTATTACTTCTTGGGTTGTAATTGCTATCTTATTAGGTTCAGCCATTATAGCTGTTCGTAATCCACAAACCATTCCTACTGACAGTCAGAATTTCTTCGAATATGTTCTTGAATTCATTCGAGATGTGAGCAAAACTCAGATTGGCGAAGAATACGGTCCATGGGTTCCCTTTATTGGAACTTTGTTTCTATTTATTTTTGTTTCGAATTGGTCGGGTGCTCTTTTACCTTGGAAAATCATACAGTTACCTCATGGGGAATTAGCCGCGCCTACAAATGATATAAATACTACTGTTGCTTTAGCTTTACTCACGTCAGTAGCATATTTCTATGCGGGTCTTAGTAAAAAAGGATTAGGTTATTTTGGTAAATACATTCAACCAACTCCAATCCTTTTACCCATTAATATTTTAGAAGATTTCACAAAACCCCTATCACTTAGTTTTCGACTTTTCGGAAATATATTAGCTGATGAATTAGTAGTTCTTGTTCTTGTTTCTTTAGTACCTTCAGTGGTTCCTATACCCGTCATGTTACTTGGATTATTTACAAGCGGTATTCAAGCTCTTATTTTTGCAACTTTAGCTGCGGCTTATATAGGCGAATCCATGGAGGGTCATCATTGACTAGTTTTCGAAATAGTATTTTTTTAGTTTAAGCCTTACGCAATATATGTGCGTATCAAGATAATCTGCTTAAGGAGCATAATATATAAAAATAAATAGATAAATTATATAAATATAAACTATATAAAGTATAGAAGTAATAGTCAAAAATAAGATATTAGCGGTATTAGGGAATTGCAACAAACAAAAGGGGAAGTAAAAAAAAGGAAAGAGATCGAAAAGATCTTTTTCCTAAAATTCCAGTTCGGTCTATTTATCCCCCCCCCAATGAATACTATCTTTATATTGTTTTGTTCATTTAATTCCAATATTCAATATTATTAGATATTAGTAATCATAATCTGAATAATAATTAGGATTGTAATACTTATAGTATTATAGTGTGCTATTTTAAAAAAGATGCTATTGTTATATAGAAAAATTCCCATTCAAGTGGATTTCATCCAATTAAACAGTTGACCAAAAGAGGATTTTAATAAATAATAAATTACCTGAACTTAGATCAATCAAATACTTCTATTTCGATGCAACGATTCGATCTAACGAATTTGTCCATGTAGATTGATTGTACCTGCGTCGGCGAGTAAAAAAAGAAAAAATAAAGATTTACAAAAAACTAAATTCAAATTTATAAAAAAAAATGGATTGGTTAGGGGGGGGCCGAACTAGATGTATGTACTCTAATTAGTATAAGACAACTCTTGTGAATGTTTCGAAGAATGATTCTATAATCCGATTGAATGTAAGATATGAATGGTTGATTTACGTTATCCAAGAAACACATGTATATGTAATATTAGATATTAATTAGTTATATATGTAATATCTAAGCGGCTCTATTACTGTGAATTTAGATAGGAATTCCAATGGAATCCCCTCCATTTCCTTTGTAGTTGTGAATTGAATATTAAATGAATAAAATAAAGTGACTATTGAATAAAGAGATTCAATCAAGAAAATAAGAAAAAACGAAAAATTCAAAAAGAATGGTATGGATTCAAAAAAATTCTGTGAATAAAAACTAAAAAAGAAATATCGAAGCCGTTCTGATGATTCAATAATAATATTATTACTTCAATTCCGAGTTCTTATTTCCTAAGACTGTATAGATCTTAGCGATGGAATAATTAAGTCATAATTTATTGGTTGATTGTATCATTAACTATTTACTTATTTTGGTGTGAGGAACTTATCATGAATCCACTGATTTCTGCCGCTTCCGTTATTGCTGCTGGTTTGGCCGTCGGGCTTGCTTCTATTGGACCTGGGGTTGGTCAAGGTACTGCTGCGGGCCAAGCTGTAGAAGGGATCGCGAGACAGCCCGAGGCGGAGGGAAAAATACGAGGTACTTTATTGCTTAGTCTGGCTTTTATGGAAGCTTTAACAATTTATGGACTGGTTGTAGCGTTAGCACTTTTATTTGCGAATCCCTTTGTTTAATCCGAAAAAAAAAATACGTATTTTTTATTAGTTTATTTCCTTGGACTTACTGCTTTTTTTGAATTCGATTAGGATTTCACTCCTCCAATTATTTGGTGGGACACTAACCCATGGGAAGGACTGGTTGGAGAATGGGGAATTAGCAGAACGACTCGCCTTCTTCCTTCCCATTGTTAGTCCAATGGAATAGTTTTTTAGGAAGTGTTACAACAAACGAGATATTTCGCAATTGACATGACATAAGCATAAGGCCTGGGACTTAATTCT